AACCGCTAACGAAAAAAGGATAAATAAAAAGGATACGATAAAGAATTAGGGAGCCAAATGGTCTTTTTGGGGATAGAGGGACTTGAACCCTCACGATTTTTGAAATCGACGGATTTTCCTCTTACTATAAATTTCATTGTTGCCGGTATTGACATGTAGAACGGGACTCTATCTTTATTCTCGTCCGATTAATCAGTTCTTCAAAAGATCTATCAGATTATGGAGTGAATGGTTTGATCAATGAATATTTGATTCTTTCTTCAATATGGAATCGATTGACAACAATTCTTCTGTATTATGTATATAGGTTTATCCTTCATCTTTTCTGAAGTTTCGATAGAAGGATTCCTCTACTAACGTAAGACAATCAACTCCATTCGTTAGAACAGCTTCCATCGAGTCTCTGCACCTATCCTTTTTGATTTTCGCTTTCTGAACCTTTGTTTGTTTTCGGAAAACGTGATTTGGCTCAGGATTGCCCATTTTTATTAATTCCAGGGTTTCTCTGAATTTGAAAGTTATCACTTAGTAAGTTTCCATACCAAGGCTCAATCCAATTAAGTCCGTAGCGTCTACCGATTTCGCCATATCCCCCTTTTTGAGATGAAAATCTCATTGTGATCTCGTTCCCTTTTTTCTTTCATTTATACCGGAACCGTTGAATTCATTAGATAGATGCCGATTCCTGTTTCGAAAAAGTGTTTTCTCCTCTTTGTCTTTGATTTCTTGTCTATCTTCTTTCATCTTCTATATCTATAGGAGGCTCATATTCGGTCCAATCAAAAACGATTTTATCATTTCTGTATCGGCAATTCAATATAGGTGGATACATACGCTATACATCTGTCTCTCTTCCACTCATTTCCCCATGAAATTTCGAATACTTGAACGGTCGATTCTTTTTTTTTTTTTATTTTTTAATATGATTTGATTTTTGAATTCAAAAATCAAATCATATTAAAAAATAAAGAATATTGAATTGTGATAAAAAAAAATGGAAATTCTATATCGCTAGATTAATCGTTATCTTCTATAATATTTAACAGTTATTTGAAATTCTATATTCTATTCTTTAATATATTCATATTCATTATGAATAGCGAATATGAATAGCTAAGAATTAAAATAGTATAATAGTGAATAGCAAAGATTCTAAGAGTTTATTGAATTCCTATGCATGTCGAATTTATGTTATGTGAGCCTGCTTAGCTCAGAGGTTAGAGCATCGCATTTGTAATGCGATGGTCATCGGTTCGATTCCGATAGTCGGCTTTTCTCTATTTATTTTATTCGATGTTTTACATGATTGATAATGCATCTTTGAAATCAAAGAATATTGAAAAAAAAATGTCTTCCTCTTTTGGCAAAAGCCATTGATTTATTATGTGATAGGAATTTCCAACTATCTCACGAAAAGAATCCTTTTCTTTTTCTATATATAGAATATAAAGATCTGGATATTTATCCAACTCATCTCATTATTCTTTAATAGAATAATACTTCAGTAAATTTCGCTTTATTTAGAATTTAGTTCATTTTTAGTTTAGGTTTATTCTGTAGAATGAAATTTCATCAATAAGAATTAATAATTAAATATAAATAAGAAGAAGGAGTCTTTATGTCGCGTTACCGAGGTCCTCGTTTCAAAAAAATACGCCGCCTGGGGGCTTTACCAGGGCTAACTAATAAAAGGCCCAGAGCTGGAAGTGATCTTAGAAACCAATCGCGTTCCGGGAAAAAATCCCAATATCGAATTCGCCTAGAAGAAAAACAAAAATTGCGTTTTCATTATGGTCTTACAGAACGACAATTACTTAAATACGTTCGTATCGCCGGAAAGGCAAAAGGGTCAACAGGTCAGGTTTTACTACAATTACTTGAAATGCGCCTGGATAACATTCTTTTTCGGTTGGGTATGGCTCCGACTATTCCGGGAGCTCGCCAATTAGTTAACCATAGACATATTTTAGTCAATGGTCGTATAGTAGATATACCAAGTTATCGCTGCAAACCCCGAGATACTATTGCGGCGAGGGATGAACAAAAATCTAAAGCTCTAATTCAAAATTCTCTCGATTCATCCCCCCATGAGGAATTGCCAAACCATTTGACTCTTCAACCATTCCAATATAAAGGATTAGTCAATCAAATAATAGATAGTAAATGGGTCGGTTTGAAAATAAATGAATTGCTAGTTGTAGAATATTATTCTCGTCAGACTTAAACCTAACAAAAATAAAATCAACACTAATAAGAATAAGGGTTCGACCCATTTTGCTCCCTTTCGGCGAAGTAAATTAACCTAAGGTTAAGATAAATAAGGGTTTGATCCGGATTTTTCTTCCATTTAGGTATCATAGACCGAGAGGGAGATTTTCATTCCTTGTCTACTCTACTCTTTTCTTTCACAGTATTTTCCGTACCACAGCCATTAGGAATAGAGAATCCATATCAAAGAAAGGTCTAACTGTTGGAATAGTCGTATCCATTGCTATTTGAT